CTCGAGGACGGGGTTATCCTATAAAAAGATCCACTTGTCATATAACTATTGTATTGAAAGATATATCTTTAGATGAAGAGGAAGAAATAGATAAAAGGAAATTCTATAAATTAGAGCTGAGGAATACTTAAAGGAAGAATATTTTATATTATAAAAAATACAAATACGCTATATTATGTTATGCTTAAAAAAAAATCGAATGAATAAAAAAAAAATACAAACGGATGTCACGTTTCACGATATATATAGTAGTGGGGGATTATGGGACAAAAAATAAATCCACTTGGTTTCAGACTTGGTGCAACCCAAGGTCATCATTCTCTTTGGTTTGCACAACCAAAAAATTATTCAAAGGATCTACAAGAAGATCAAAAAATACGAGATTGTATCAAAAATTATGTGCAAAATAATATGAAAATTTCCTCTAATGTAGAGGGAATTGCACGTATAGAGATTCAAAAAAGAATCGATTTGATTCAGGTCATAATCTATATGGGATTCCCCAAGTTATTAATAGAAGACAGGACTCGAAGAATCGAAGAATTACAGACGCATGTACAAAAAGAACTCAATTGTGTAAACCGAAAACTCAACATTGCTATTACAAGAATTGCAAATCCTTACGGGCACCCCAATATTCTTGCAGAATTTATAGCCGGACAATTAAAGAATAGAGTTTCATTTCGCAAAGCAATGAAAAAAGCTATTGAATTAACTGAACAGGCAGGTACAAAAGGGATTCAAGTACAAATTGCAGGGCGTATCGACGGAAAAGAAATTGCACGTGTTGAATGGATCCGAGAAGGTAGAGTTCCTCTACAAACCATTCGAGCTAAAATTGATTATTGTTCCTATGCAGTTCGAACTATCTATGGGGTATTAGGCATAAAAATTTGGATATTTGTAGACGAGGAATAATAAGAACTTACTTGACTTATATTTAGTTATATCTGGTGATAAAACAAAAAATGGCAAACTCTTTCATTCTTTTTCTGGTAAATAAGAAAAAAAAAAAAAAAAGAACAATTCTATAAGGTTGAATAAAAATTCGATTAATCATTTGATATAATTGCTATGCTTAGTGTGTGACTCGTTGGTTTTTTTAGGGTTGGGATTCCAAAAAATGGACAGCCCATAGTACAAACTGATAACTATAGAACTAATAACCAACTCATCACTTCGTGTTATCTGGATAGAAAGAACCAGTCAAGATATGATATATAAGTCATATCATTGTAGCAACTGAAATCTTTTTTACATAAAAAAAAAAAAAATCTGATTATGGGTTGTAAAGCAATATAAAGTATACAGATAAATGGAAGGGTGAGAGAAAGATAGAAAAAGAATATTAATGATATATAATTCCAATATGTAAGGTCTATGAGTCATCTCATATAAAGGGAATGTAATAAAGCATCAATACTGATTGATCCATAATTAGACAAATCCGTGCATAGAACAAAAAATCAAGAGCCCCGAGCCAATAAAGACTGAGAAGGTTGACTCAAGAATAAATTTAATTGGAGGCTCCGTTGTAAAATTCAGACCTAATCATTAATCGAGAAGTGGTGGGAACGACAGAACCTGTGAATGCATAAGATTCTATTGAAAACGAATCCTAATGATTCATTGAGTAGGATGGCGGAACGAACCAGAAACCTATTCATTTATTCTGAGAGGTCATGTCATAGACTAATCTTACAACTGAATGTTGAAAGAGTAAATATTCGCCCGCGAATTTTTTTTTATTTCTAAATTTTAGTCGATTCGAAATAAAAGGAAAAACAAAATAAAGATTCATTATAGCGTTCTACCAAAACGACATTATCTATAAATAGAATACGTGTTAAATTATATATTAAAACACAAAAAATTTATAATTTATAATCGATTAGATCAAATTTCAAAGAATCCCACGATTCCATATATTATTAACCGTGTATTTTTTTTTGTTTAATTTTTTTTTAATTGTTTAATTCGCGAGGAGCTGGATGAGAAGAAACTCTCGTGTCCGGTTCTGTAGTAGAGATGGATGGAATTGCTAAACAACCATCAACTATAACCCCAAAAGAACCAGATTCCGTAAACAACACAGAGGAAGAATGAAAGGAATATCTTATCGAGGTAATCGTATTTGCTTCGGTAGATATGCTCTTCAAGCGCTTGAACCCGCTTGGATCACATCTAGACAAATAGAAGCAGGGCGGCGAGCAATGACACGAAATGCACGCCGCGGTGGAAAAATATGGGTACGCATATTTCCAGACAAACCTGTTACAGTAAGACCTACAGAAACACGTATGGGTTCGGGGAAAGGATCTCCCGAATATTGGGTAGCTGTCGTTAAACCCGGTAGAATACTTTATGAAATGAGCGGAGTAGCAGAAAATATAGCTAGAAGGGCTATTTCAATAGCGGCATCTAAAATGCCTATACGAACTCAATTCATTCTTTCTGGATAGGGATGTAGAAACAAACGAAAGGGGTTTTGGGGATGAAAAAAAAAACAATTGCAGGTTTCTTTTTTTGTTTTGAACAAATAATATTTCTTTTTTTTATTTATACCTTTGCATTGAAAAAGAAAAAACCGATAAAAAAATGATATGATTCAACCTCAAACCTATTTGAATGTAGCGGATAACAGCGGGGCCCGAGAATTGATGTGTATTCGAATCATAGGAGCTAGTAATCGACGATATGCTCATATTGGTGACATTATTGTTGCTGTAATCAAGGAAGCAGTACCAAATACACCTCTAGAAAGATCAGAAGTGGTCCGAGCTGTCATTGTACGTACTTGTAAAGAACTCAAACGCGACAACGGTATGATAATACGATATGATGACAACGCTGCGGTTGTTATTGATCAAGAAGGAAATCCAAAAGGAACCCGAATTTTCGGCGCGATCGCCCGGGAATTAAGACAGTTAAATTTCACTAAAATAGTTTCATTAGCACCTGAAGTATTATAGGGGAAGACCTTAATATAGTATTTGAATGAAATTGATTAAATTTATTTAATTAATTAGTAAATTGTTTATCTATCACGTATATATCTTTAATAATTCATAAATAAAAAAAAAAAAAAAAGAATTCATAAATATTAAAAAATTAAGAAAAAAAGAAAAAGAGCATGTTGATTATATCAAAATTAGGGGGAAACAAAAATCTTAGTTTATCATGAGTAAAGACACTATTGCTGACATAATAACCTCTATACGAAATGCTGACATGAATAAAAAAAGAACAGTTCGAATACCATCTACTAACATCACTGAAAATATTGTTAAAATCCTTTTACAAGAAGGTTTTATTGAAAACGTGAGAAAACATCAAGAAAGCAATAAATATTTTTTGGTTTTAACCCTACGACATAGAAGAAATAGGAAAGGACCATATAGAACTGTTTTAAATTTAAAACGGATCAGTCGACCCGGTCTACGAATATATTCGAACTATCAACGAATTCCTAGAATTTTAGGCGGAATGGGGGTTGTAATTCTTTCTACTTCTCGAGGTATAATGACAGACCGAAAGGCTCGACTAGAAGGAATCGGCGGAGAAGTTTTGTGTTATATATGGTAATCTTTATAATAGCCGACACGGTCATATTTGTGAAAAAAGAGAAAGGACAAGTTTATAATATTATCCCTCTTACATTAGTTGATACTTCAAAGCGGTTTTACTTGGAATGAAACAACAAAAATGGATTCATGAGGGTTTAATTACTGAACAACTTACCGATGGTATGTATCTTCCGGATTCGTTTAGATAACAAAAAAATTATTCTGGTTTTTGTTTCGTAAAGGATTTCATGTAGTTTTATACGTATACTACCAGGAAATAGACTAAAAATTGAGGTAAGTCCTTATGATTCAACCAAAGGGCGTATAATTTAGAGACTCCAAAGCAAAGACTTGAATGATTAGGCGGTTTTTTCAATTTCAACATTCTTTCGTGAGGATACAATTCGAAATTAAAAATTTCAAGAAACTTATTTTCTTCCAATAAGTAGATTCGGAATTAAAAAAAGGAATGACAAATATGAAAATAAGGGCCTCCGTTCGTAAAATTTGTGAAAAATGTCGATTGATCCGTAGGCGGGGACGAATTATAGTAATTTGTTCTAACCCGAGACATAAACAAAGACAAGGATAATCTTTCTAAAACAAAAAGACTCTCGAAATCTAAAGGACCCGATGTACAGATGTACAAATAAATAAATAAAATAAGTAAAAAAAAAAAAAAAGAATAAGGATCTGTTTTGACATGAAATGGATATATCCATATATCTCTGACTTATATTTATGAGATGATAAAATATGGCAAAACCTATACCAAAAATTGGTTCGCGTAGAAATAGACGTATTGGTTCACGTAAGAATACACGTAGAATCCCCAAGGGAGTTATTCATGTTCAAGCAAGTTTCAACAATACCATTGTGACTGTTACAGATGTACGGGGTCGAGTAATTTCTTGGTCCTCTGCCGGGGCTTGTGGATTCAAGGGTACAAGAAGGGGTACACCATTTGCCGCTCAAACCGCAGCAGGAAATGCTATTCGGACAGTAGTGGATCAAGGTATGCAACGAGCAGAAGTTATGATAAAAGGCCCGGGTCTCGGAAGAGATGCGGCATTAAGAGCTATTCGTAGAAGTGGTATACTATTAAGTTTCATACGGGATGTAACTCCTATGCCACATAATGGCTGTAGGCCTCCTAAAAAAAGACGTGTGTAAAAATAAACATTGAAGAGATTTCAAGAGAAATAAATAATTCAATGATTTGATCAAATAATATACTATGGTTCGAGAGAAAGTAACAGTATCTACTCGGACACTACAGTGGAAGTGTGTTGAATCAAGAGCAGACAGTAAGCGTCTTTATTATGGACGCTTTATTCTGGCCCCACTTATGAAAGGTCAAGCCGATACAATAGGCATTGCAATGCGAAGAGCTTTGCTCGGAGAAATAGAAGGTACATGTATCACACGCGCAAA